CAGGAATCAATATTGAATGAATTCAAGGGTTATAGCATAATAGAAATCGGGAAATGAACAAAAAGGGGGGATATGGCGAAATTGGTAGACGCTACGGACTTAATTGGATTGAGCCTTGGTATGGAAACCTACCAAGTGATAACTTTCAAATTCAGAGAAACCCTGGAATTAAAAATGGGCAATCCTGAGCCAAATCCTGTTTTATGAAAACAAACAAAGGTTTCAGAAAGCGAGAATAAATAAAGGATAGGTGCAGAGACTCAATGGAAGCTGTTCTAACAAATGGAGTTGGCTGCATTGTATTCGTAGTAAAGGAATCCTTCCATCGAAACTTCCGAAAGGATGAAAGATAAACCTATATACATAAGTATACTTACTGAAATACTATCGCCAAATAATTCAAAATGATTAATGACGACTCCGTCCGCTAAATCTTTTTATTTTTAAGAATTTTTTAATCGGATAAGAATAAAGATAGAGTCCCATTCTACATGTCAATATCGACAACAATGAAATTTATAGTAAGAGGAAAATCCGTCGACTTTAGAAATCGTGAGGGTTCAAGTCCCTCTATCCCCAAAAAGACCCGGTTGACTCCCTAATTATTTATCTTCTTATTTTGTTAGTGACTTAAAATTGGTTATAGTTCTCAGTCATTCTCACTCCACTATATTTCACATTTCACAAACAGAAACAGATCTGAGCGGAAATTCTTTTTTCTTATCACATCATAAGCCTTGTGTGTGATATATATGATACGTGTTCAAATGCAAATGAGTATCTTTGAATAATATGTTAAATTGAAATAATTAACAATCCATATCATTATTTGTACTGTATTGAAACTTAGAAAGTTTTTATTTTGAAGATACAAGAAATTCGACCAGGGCCTGGATATTACTTTGTAATATCTTTTCATTTTTTTAATTGACATAGACCCCAGTCCTATATTAAAATAAAATGAGGATGGTGCGTCATCAATGGTCGGGATAGCTCAGCTGGTAGAGCAGAGGACTGAAAATCCTCGTGTCACCAGTTCAAATCTGGTTCCTGGCACATGAGTAATTTGTATGAGTATATATTCTACAAATTAATTGGTATGGGTCGACATATATATTCAGTGTTCTAGTTATAGATCATGATACATACTTATCCATCTAAGTGTCGGAACTATAACCCTTACTAATTTTTTTGTATATTGTATCTAAAACAGGTAAAAAAAACGATGCGTATTGTGTATTTTATTGTGTATTTTATTATTGTGTATTATTGTGTATTGTATTAAAGTATACAAAAGAAACGAATTGCATTTTGTTTCTTTTTACTTTTTTATTTGTTCGTGTCTCCGCCAGTAAAAAAAAGATTACTATTTCATACATAGTCGAAAGGGTAAATTACAATTGTTTAGTTGAAAGACCAAAAAATAGAGTCTAAGTCTAGGGTGTGGTGAAGGGCGGTAATAGCTAAGATTGATCTCAGATACAGTACAAATAGAATATGACCCTCTTTCATTTCCTTATATTTTTCATATTCTATTTCTTTATTTCTTCCTATTTTACTTTCTAGAGCCCTTCTAAGTGATGTGCGCGGTACATAGTTCATGATGTGGAACTCTTTTAATTTTATCCTATTGGCTCGGCTCGTGCGAAAAGGTATCTTCAAAATTTGATAATTTTAATGAACCTCTAATTCTTTTTTTTTAGCCCACCTAATGAATGAAACATGAATTACTTTGTTTAGTCTATAAGAGAACGTCCAAATATTAAAAGAATATTTGGAGTTGTCGAAGTGAATAGTAGTTTCTGATTATTCAGTGAGCATCTTGTATTTCATAAAAATTGGGGGCAATATAATCCTTACGTAAAGGCCAGCCTATCCAACTTTCAGGCATTAAAATACGTTTCAGGCGTGGATGATTGTCATAAAAGATTCCTAGCATATCATAAGATTCCCTTTCTTGAAAATCTGCACTTTTCCAAACCCAGAAAACAGATGGAATTCTAGGATTCTTCCTTGGGGCAAATACTTTTATGCATACCTCTTCTGGTTGATCTATACCATACTCTATTCTAGTAAGATGGTACACACTAGCTAACAGCCCGCCTGGTGCTACATCATAAGCACATTGGGAACGTAGATAATTGTAACCATATACATACAAAATGACGGCAATCGAATGCCAATCCTCGGGCTTTATTTGTAAAGTTTCTATTCCTTGGTAATCGAAACCTAAAGATCTATGAACTAACCCATGTTTGACTAACCAAGCAGACAAACGACCCTGCATCTTTTTTATCTCTCCCAGATTTTTATTTGTATTTAAGTATTTCACATTTACGATGAAATTTATGAAGATTGACTCGCTCTTTATTAGTCGTCTATACATTTGTTATTCTGTATCTAAAGGATCCTGTCCTAATTCACTAATTCGTGGGAAGATACTGAACTTTTATATTTGAAAAATATTTCCGGAGGGATCTCTGAGGTCGAGGGTGGTTCA